CTCAGGGTGCGGCTCAAGATAATTTACTTAGGGAATATCCAACTAGGCCGATATTTTAATGGAAAAAATTATGATATTAGAGGGTTGGTTGTAAAAAAAGGAAAGAGATCAAAAAGATCTTTTTCTTTTTGCTAAAAACCCCTTTCGTCCACTCCCCCCCTCAATGAATATTAGATTTCTATCGCATTATTCAATATTCAAATAAAAAAAAAATCGCGAACAGATTCCCGTTTCAGTTGATTTTATTCAACGATTGACCAAACGAAAATGGTAATATAATAAAATTGCATGAACTTAGATCAATCTAATAATGATATTTTTATGCAACGATTTGATTTGGACTAACCAATTTGTTTGTCCATTTAGATTGGACCGGCGGAATAATGATAAAGAAGGGGGAGGGGGGAAAAGAGTTTACAAAAAACAGAATTCATAAAAATGGGTTGGTTCGGATAGGTTAGGTATATGTAATTGAATGGCTATAAATAAGTAAACTTCTGTAGATGTTTCGACAATTGATTCTCGAATTCGATTGAATCTAAGATGGGTGCTTGGTTTACGTTATGGAATAAAGGCATGTATATGTGATATTAGATATTGACTGGATATATATGAAATAAGGCTATATTTCATTTGTCCCATTTCTATGAATTTAGATGGGGATTCGAATATAAGCCCTTCTCTTTCTGTCTCTTTTTGACTGTGAATTGAATGAATAAACAAATGAAATTAAGAGAAACATGGAAGAATGCAATTCACAGTTTGGAACCAAGAAATGGAAGAAGGAAAGTTGTATGTATTCACAAAGACTTTGTGGATAGAAACTAAAAAAGAGATATTGAAGTAGTTCAGACGATTCAATAACAAAAATACTATTATTTCTATTACTTCAACTACTTTAACTCGAAGTTCCTAGTTACTTCGATAGGATGAATCCTAGTGACGGAATAATTAAGTCATAATTCGTTGGTTGGTTGTATCATTAACTATTTCTTTTTTTCTTTTTTTGGTACGAGGAAATTTATCATGAATCCACTGATTTCTGCCGCTTCCGTTATTGCTGCTGGATTGGCTGTAGGGCTTGCTTCTATTGGACCCGGAGTTGGTCAAGGAACTGCTGCGGGTCAAGCCGTAGAGGGTATCGCGAGACAGCCCGAGGCAGAGGGAAAAATACGAGGTACTCTATTGCTCAGTCTAGCTTTTATGGAAGCTTTAACAATTTATGGACTGGTTGTAGCATTAGCACTTTTGTTTGCGAATCCTTTTGTTTAATCTTATAAATATCAAAATTATTGCCTTGGATTTGTCATTTGCTTTTTCGAATTATAGCAAGATTTCACTCCTACAATTACTTATTCGTTGACAAAATAACCCACGGGAAGGGCTGATTTGCGGATGAGGAATTGGTATACCGACTCGCTTTCATCCTTTCCCGCCCGGAGTCCAAGGGAAACTAAGTATTGGTAGTTCACATAACTCGAATACTTTTCAAAATAAATAGGAAAAAGGAAACTAAAAGAATAAATAAAAACGAGGGGCGAAGTGATACAAAAAGAACTCTAGTCAATTTTGTAGTCTATCTATAAAAGGAGATCCTATGAAAAATGTAACCGATTCTTTCCTTTCTTTGGGCCACTGGCCATTTGCCGGGAGTTTCGGGTTTTTTAATACCGATATTTTATCAACAAATCTAATAAATCTAAGTGTAGTGCTTGGTGTATTGATCTTCTTTGGAAAGGGAGTGTGTGCGAGTTGTTTATTTCAAGAATAGGCTGGATCCAACCAGCTGTACCCCCTTTTCGTTATAACTAGGAAAGAAAGGAAAAAGAAAGGTACATGATCTCGCGAATTACTTCGGAATAAATTAAGAAATTCTATGTAAGAATCATAGCATTTCGTGATTCGTTGGTAAAACCCCTTTGATTCTCTACCAACCAATAATGTAGGACCATTAACATGGTTAAAGCAAACTGTTTGAAGTTTAGATGCAGCATGGTAGTCTTTCTACCACTATGTTAATATAGAGATAGTTTAAAAGTAAGTATTTTATCGATAGAGAACACTCCTATCGATATGAAACGCTTATTGTAAAAATGAAAAAGATGGGCATTTCGCCCCCTTTATCCAATGCTGAATCGACGACCTATGTTTATAAATAATAAATTTTTGGATTTGAAGAAAAGAAAAAAAGCAACAACTTTGCTGACAATTACATATTTTTTTTGTCAGAAAGAGTCCTCTCAATATCTTAATCTGGCATTAGTTTAGATATTTTTTGAATATGAACAAAGAAGAGAGGATAGGCCCGTCATTACATTTATAAAAAGATATGAGACTTTATTCTAATTCTAAGTAATTGGGCGTGAGAGCCAAATGAATCGAAAGATTCATATTTGGTTCGGGAAGGGATTATGTAAGCTTTGAAATGAATGGAAAGATAATCTACTTTCATTAAGTGATTTATTAGATAATCGAAAACAGAGGATCTTGAATACTATTC